ATAAAAATGACATTCCCATAAATTGACAAGGTAATATTTCCATTTATTCATCAGAAGAGGCGTATCTTTTGAAGCCAGAATTGATTTTCCTTGATATCTAACATAATGAATGAAAGGATCCTTCAGGAAACATAGGATGCCCGGAAAATAATTAGCAAAAACTTCGACAAGATGTTTTATTATTTTTCTATGTAAATAAATTCGCTCAAAAAGGACTCCAGAAGATGTTAATCGTAAATGAGAAGATTGTTTACGGAGAAAAAGGAAGATAGATTCGTATTCACATATATGAGAATTATATAAGAATAACAATAATCTTGAATTACTTTTTGAAAAAAAAGAAATAGCTTTATTTGGAATAATAACAATATTCCAATTAGAATTAGAATACTCATGAAGAAAGAACCGCAATAAATGCAAAGAGGAGGCATCTTTCACTCGGTAGCGAAGGGTTTGAATCAAGATTTCCAGATGAATGGGGTAGGGTATTAGTACATCTGCCACATAATTTAAATGTGGGAATTTGTCCTCTAAAAAAGGAAATATTGAATGAATGGATCGAAAATTGTAAGATCTTACGATTTGTGCCCCTTCTAAGGAAGATATTAATCGTAAAGAAAATGGAATTTCCGCAATAACTGCAAATCCTTCTGATATAATTTGAGAATACAAATTTTTGTTGTATCCTAAAAATGGATTTTGGTTAGAATCATTAGTGAAAATCAGCAAATGATTCTGTTGATACATTCGCGTAATTAAACGTTTTACAATTAGTAAACTAGATTTATTATCATAAACTAAATTTTCCAACAAAATGGATCGATTTAAACCATGATCATGAACAAGTGCATAAATATACTCCCGAAAGATAAGTGGGTATAGGAAGTCATGTTGCCTAAATCTATCTAGTTCTAAATATCCTTTTAATTCCTCCATTTAGTTAAAATTAGATTGAAACCCGGGATAGGAGATTTGATTTCTTGGGTTATTAAATGACACATAGTACGATACAGTCAAAACAGGATATTATAGTAAGAAAAGACTAGATAGATACCCCGGAAACAGATAAGACTTATCAACGGACTCTTTATCCTTTCTTTTTCCATCTAATTAAAATCTAATTAAATCGGTTTATGTTCATTATAGGATAACAAGATGGTTAGAAATCCTTTATTTTTTCAACCCAATCGCTCTTTTGATTTTGGAAAAAAAATAATTTATCAATATACTGCTTTTCTACACATTTATCCCCACACTCTAATGGAGAATATCTACTAATAATTAGGATTAAAAAAAAAATCGATAATTTACTTATGGTAAAAGCATTTCCCGTATCAAGCACTAATATATTTTTAACGTTTAATTAGATCGGGTGATTATTCAAATTAAGAACAGAAACTCGTTGCTTTTTTTGTTTCCCTAGAATTGGAGCCAAAGGGCTCTATCCATTTATTCACTTAATCCAACTTTAATCTTTTTTTATTTTTTTTCCGCGTCAAGAATTCAAACAAGATTTTGTATCGATCCGATAAGATACGAATAAAATATTCTCAAAATTCTCCATTAATACGACATGCTGCTTTTTCCATTCCTTCCTTTCAGGATCAGTCGCGGTCTTACAAAGCTCTACCGATGGTATCGACGAATCCGTTACTTCATACAAATGTCTAAAAAATGCTAGTCGCACTTAAAAGCCGAGTACTCTACCGTTGAGTTAGCAACCCGAATCAAAATGTATAGATCCAATAGGAATCAAAAAAGAGATTGAATTACACAACCCAATCAAAATATTAAAATAGACAAAATATTTCTAAGCGATTCTGAACATAAAAATGAACATATCAGATTCAAATAAAATGACGTCTAAAATAAGAAGATAGATTAAGATACAAATAGAAATCAAATGTAAATTGATCGACTACCACAGATTTTGTTCGTATGTTATACATTATTATCTTATCCATTTTTTTTTTTTTTTTTTAAAAGAAAGACTTCTTGTATCCCAGCAAATCCAATGAACCCATCATTTGAATAAAGTAAAAAAAAAACCAAGTCTATAGGACAGAGAAATAGATACATTTATTCACGATCGGATTATATTTGTTTGATATACTGTTGTCAATATGAATGTTGAGAAAAGAACATAATGTAGAAAACCATAAATTAAAATATAAAATGATTCAATATTTTCTATTTAATTCAACAATATTTTCTTATTAAATTCAATATTTTATTGATATTGAATTACTATAATCAAAATCAAATAAAAAAAAACGAATGACTTGTATTGAATTGACACTGCATAAATAATAAAGATAGATACAAAAAGGTATAGGTGTAAAAAAAAATTCGGAGAGAAGTATAAAAAAATCTTGCTTGGGTTTACTCAATCAATATAAGTAAAAAAAAGCAACCTTAAATACCATACCATGTTTTTTTTATTTGATTTGTTCAGTTCATAAAAAAAAAAAGTTAAAGTTTCAACGAAAACCAACTATTATTGAATTAGCAATAATATAAAATTTTCTATTTATAGATCCAACTACTTCATTTATTCACTTTCTTTTGTTTCTATTTATCTGTCTTAGATGAATTTATCTTACTAAAACTAAAATAAAAAAAAAAATGTTGTCGTCTATAACGACAACATTTTGTGGTAGTAATAATAAATGGGTAGGAATAGAACAAAAGAGGGGGAGTAATATAGAAAAGTTTATACAAAGTTATATACAAGTCATCCCCCTCCCCTTTTTTTTATTGCATTAATTTAATTTCATCTGTTGATTAAAGGAAAGTTCCATAAAAACTCCCGCCTTCTTTGAAATATCATGAACAGTTCCCGTAGGTTGAGCGCCCTTTTCAAGGAAATATAGAATAGCGGGAACATTTAAATAAGTTTGATTCTTTATCGGATCATAAAAACCCACTTTCCGAAGATCTCTTCCTTCTCTTCGGGATCGAACATCAATTGCAACGATTCGATAAACCACCCATTGGGATAGATGTAGATGAATAATACTCCCCCCCTAGAAACGTATAAGAAGTTTTCGCCTCGTACGGCTCAAGAAAATTCTAAATTATGTCTATGTATAGAATTTTTAATTAATATTAAATAGATCCATAAAATCATCAAATCAATTAAACTATGATTTAAGTACTTTTCCTTATTCTTAATTATTGTCTGAAAAAGGAAAAAAAATCATTCATATTCACATCCTCATAACTCAAGTTGAATAATTTTCAAATAACCCAAAAGAAAACCTTTAGGCATTTCGTTTATTGAGCGGTCTCTAACCACGCATTTTTTGTCTATATCCTTTAGAATTTTTTTGATTCTTCATTATGATCTATTTATTGAGACAACTGAAAACGGTATTTACTTGTTCCAGAATTCTTTATCGTTCCCTTGAATCGTTGGGTTTAGACATGACTTCGGTGATCTTTAATCATTTCAAAAAATGGCAGCAACATACCATTTTTGTAATTTCTTTCTATCAAAGAATCATACAAATGGTTGATTCCCGCGCGATACACTTTTGATCGAAACAGTTTTACCAATTCCAAGCGATTTTCTTTATGAATTTTAAACTTGCTAGAATTGGATCCTTTCGATTTCTATATCGAAAATATACTTACGAAGTTGTTTCAACTTATTAATTAACACTAACCCTAGATCCGTGCCCCTAAAAAATGAATCAATACTTTTTACTCGAGCTCCATCATGATCATGTACTATTTACACCACAACCCCCAAAAAATGAGGTTTTTCTAGTGGAACAGAACAAACGATGTCGAGCCAGAAGCACCCTCATTCCTATATAATGAATATAAAAAAATGGCGGATGTCAGAATCCACAACCGACCATATCCTTCAAGTCGCACGTTGCTTTCTACCACATCGTTTTAAACGAAGTTTTACCATAACATTTTTCTAGTAGGTTGCTGTAACCAGTATGTAATTGATTCAATTATGGAATCATGAATAATCATTGGTTCTATCAGTACATAGTAATCTATACTTTTATGAATAGGTAGTTTATGAAGAAGTCTCAGCAAGAATTCAATTTAACTCCATATATTTTTATATTAGAATTTGAAATTCTAATATAAAAATTCGAAATAATAAATAACACAAATAAGTTCTTTTTTTTTTTTAATCTGCATCTTCAATCTTCAAGTGACTTGAAAAAATTCAATAATCTTTTTGAAACCTTTACCTAAGGTAAAGTGAATAAGATAATAAACTTTGTCTCAATTGTTACATAGATTTACAATTATTCATTAGAGAAAACACAAAAAAGAATCCTAATCTTATAGATTATTGATTGAAGTTAATTAGTACCCCAATATCAAAAACACACCCGTGTTTATAATTTTAAAAATTATAAACAGGCTGCACCACTTAAATGAAGTAGTTAATGGTGGGATTACCATTATTCTTTGAATGCAGCATTTAAAATTCAAATGGATATCGTAAGTAAGGCTTTTTTTCTTTTTTATGACTAACGAACTTCAATATAAGAGGGATAGGCATACAATGAAAAGCCCGTCTCCGTATTTTGCTTTTTTAATTAAAACCCTTTTCTCTTCTTTTGATCTATGCTCCCATCTTACCTGGATACAAATCGATTCAATTATATTTGTGTGTTATTTGAATACGATTCCATTTTTGAAAAAGATATAATTTAGATAAGAAGATAAGAATCAATCATTATAAGAATAATAATGAAAAAAGAATCATATTCTCATATTCTATTTCTATATAATATTATTTATTATTTGATTATAGTCTTAATAAAAAAACAGAAAGTTGTTAAAAAAAAAAAAGACAATCTTTTCTTATGATAGAAAATATGTATTCTAATACAATACATATAATCTGATATGATATATATAATAGGTATGTTCTGGGACGGAAGGATTCGAACCTCCGAATACCGGGACCAAAACCCGTTGCCTTACCACTTAGCCACGCCCCATTTTATATTTATATTCGACATTAATAAACACTAATATTGTTATTAGTTGTTCGTCAATTATAATCCAAATATCTATAGAATAGATTGGTACTAGGATTTTGATACATTTAGATATCAAATTAAACGAAATTTATTGATCATTACATATAATTCAATTAAGATATTGTATGAAAGTATGATTTCTTCTATTCTCTTTTCATTTTAGAATTGAAGTATTTTTGATTGAGTTAGTTCAAATCAAAGAAAAGTTTTTTGGTCTACCTTCTTTTTATTTTTTAATTTTGAGTTTTTACTCATTTTTTTCTATAACTTAAACTAAAAAAAAAAAAATAACATTATATTATTAAGAACTCAATCAAAATCAAAATAAATACAATTATCTTCAAGAACAAAACAAAGAACAAAATGTTTGTTATGCTTAATATCTTTAGTTTGATCTGTATCTGGCTTAATTCTGCTCTTTCTTCAAATAGTTTTTTCTTCGCCAAATTGCCCGAGGCCTATGCCTTTTTGAATCCAATCGTAGATATTATGCCAATAATACCTCTGCTATTTTTTCTCTTAGCTTTTGTTTGGCAAGCTGCTGTAAGTTTTCGATGAGATCTTGAATACTGTCCTAGAAAAATTCATGATTTGTTCTAAAAAAAATTCTAACAATTGATATGATAAGATCAGATAAGTTTTATAGTATAAAACTTTGATTCAAATATTGAAATTCTTGTATCGCCACAAAAAGTCTGGGAATCACCTCATTTCCGCATTCGGACCTTTTTTACATTGAAAGAACTTATTAGAGTCCCCCAAAATTAGATATTGTGGGTATGAAAAAAAAATGGATAATGAAAGACTTGACTCATATTCCATTATAAATGAATTGATAAAAATTATTTTCTATTTCTAGATTTAGAAAAACCATTTCTTGGTGTCAAAATAAGATATATGTGGTATAAAAATGGAGAATCTATTCTCTTTTTTTTTTTTCAAAAAAAAAAAATGATCTTGGAGATTGTGTCATGCTTACTCTCAAACTATTTGTTTACACAGTAGTGATATTCTTTGTTTCTCTCTTTATCTTCGGATTCCTATCTAATGATCCAGGACGTAATCCTGGACGTGACGAATAAAAAAGAAAGTTTTTATTTTCTTTGATCGATTTTGAAACGTTCTTAGGATTTTATCTATTCCACATCTTTAACTATTAAATAAAAAAAAAAAAATACCAAGTCATTGACAGAAGCGGAAAGAGAGGGATTCGAACCCTCGGTACGAAAAACCCGTACAACGGATTAGCAATCCGACGCTTTAGTCCACTCAGCCATCTCCCCCATCTGAAAAGGATAATTAGTATGTTACATTACACAAAAAGTAAGGTTTGAAAAAAGGGTCTTTCTTTTATACCTCTTCTTTTATTATATTATTTATATTATTTTTATTCTATTATTAGTTTATTATATGGATATATAATTATCTAGACATATAAAAATAAAAAAAAATATATATAGAAAAAAAGTAATTCCATTGATATAAAATAAAGTAAGAAGGGCTCGAAAGAAATATCTCCAATCCACTATTCCAATGAATATAAATTCATATTAATATATATAATTACCTATATAATTATAAATATAATTATAAATAACTAAATAAAATTATAAATAACTAAATAAAATAATAATATATGTTATTATAAGTAAAAATAAAATATATAGTAGTAATTTAATAGTAGTAATTTATATAAGTAAGAAATATATAAATAATATAAAAAGTACCTCTTTGATTTCGTCTGCAAGAGCTTTTTTAAATTCCACGGCCTGGCCAGGTCAGTACCTCGCCGGGCCTTTTTTTTTGTTCCAATGACTATTATTTTAAACAAAAATGCTTGTTATGGAATAAAAAAAAAGAAACAATGGAACCATATATTCTTGCACAATTTTATGTTTTGGGGTACGTATTTTTATCGAGCCATATCTGTCAATGTCAAAGCACCGCCATCAAAATAAAAAAACGTGTTATTTAGTTATTTAAATGAATTGAATCCTTTTTCCCTAATCTCATAGGTCCTTGAACAAAGCCAAAGCACGTCATTCTTTTCTGATCCTATCTTATTAATTATTAATACCCATTTTTTTGTTCGACAAAAGATACATTTATATACAATAATCACATTGTAGCGGGTATAGTTTAGTGGTAAAAGTGTGATTCGTTCCATTAATCCTTTAATAGTTAAAGGATACCTTCGGTTTGTTTGATTAATATTCCGATTCAAAACTTTATTTCTTAAAAGGATTTAATCCTTTACCTCTAAATGAAAGATTAGAGTAAGAATAGACATTCTCGTGATTTATATCCAAAAGAGTCAATTAGAAATTTAAAAAAAAATTGGATTATGAAATTACGAAACATAATTAATTTTTAATTGGATCAATACTTCCAATTTTTTGAGTATGAGTAAAGGATCCATGGATAAACAAAAAAGGGAGTATTTCTAATCGTAACTAAATCTTCAATTTTATGATTTGTA